AGATGTGAAAATAAGCATAATTCATCTACGAAAGGGTATAATATAAAGACGGAAATCTATATGAAAAAAAAAAAATAAAGAACAAAGGCCAATAAGATCGAAATAATGAATCATAAATCGAGTTCGGGTTCGAATTCCATAAGTAATATAATATGGATCTTTTTTTCTATAATGACAGAGAAATGAAACACATTTATTCACGATTTCATTTACTTGCAATTAAAAAAAAAAAAATAAGGGATTGGCTGAACTTGAAAATTGACTCATTGAATGAGTAAACGATTGAATCGGATTCGGTTGGGTGGTACCAACTAAATCGAGTGCTATCTCCCATTTATCTCTTATTGAATTAACTGATCAACTTGCTATCGGACATTTATTTTCGATTTGGTATTATTCCAAAAAGGATTTCGACATATTTCACTTTATTATAATTATGAGAATCAATCCTACTACTTCTAGCCCTGCGGTTTCCACACTTGAAGAAAAAAAACTAGGGCGTATCGCTCAAATTATTGGCCCAGTACTGGATGTCGTTTTTCCCCCGGGCAAAATGCCTAATATTTATAACGCTTTGGTAGTTAAGGGTCGAGATACTGTTGGTCAACAAATTAATGTGACTTGCGAGGTACAACAATTATTAGGAAATAATCGAGTTAGAGCTGTAGCTATGAGTGCTACAGATGGGCTGATGAGAGGAATGGAAGTGATTGACACGGGAGCTCCTCTAAGTGTTCCAGTCGGCGGAGCTACTCTCGGGCGAATCTTCAACGTTCTTGGAGAGCCTGTTGATAATTTAGGTCCTGTAGATACTCGCACAACATCTCCTATTCATAGATCTGCGCCTGCCTTTATACAGTTAGATACGAAATTATCAATCTTTGAAACAGGTATTAAGGTGGTAGATCTTTTAGCTCCTTATCGCCGTGGAGGAAAAATCGGACTATTTGGGGGAGCTGGAGTAGGTAAAACAGTACTCATCATGGAATTGATCAACAACATTGCCAAAGCTCATGGAGGCGTATCCGTATTTGGCGGAGTAGGAGAACGTACTCGTGAAGGAAATGATCTTTACATGGAAATGAAAGAATCCGGAGTAATTAATGAAAAAAATCTTGCAGAATCAAAAGTAGCTTTAGTCTATGGTCAAATGAATGAACCGCCGGGAGCTCGTATGAGAGTTGGTTTGACTGCCCTAACTATGGCAGAATATTTCCGGGATGTTAATGAACAAGATGTGCTTCTATTCATCGACAATATCTTTCGTTTTGTCCAAGCAGGATCAGAAGTATCCGCATTATTAGGGAGAATGCCTTCTGCAGTGGGTTATCAACCTACCCTTAGTACAGAAATGGGTTCTTTGCAAGAAAGAATTACTTCTACCAAAGAGGGATCTATAACTTCGATCCAAGCAGTTTATGTACCTGCGGACGATTTGACAGACCCTGCTCCTGCCACTACATTTGCACATTTAGATGCTACTACCGTACTATCAAGAGGATTAGCTGCCAAGGGTATTTATCCAGCAGTAGATCCTTTAGATTCAACGTCAACTATGTTACAACCTCGGATCGTTGGCGAGGAACATTATGAAACTGCGCAAAGAGTTAAGCAAACTTCACAACGTTACAAAGAACTTCAGGACATTATAGCTATTCTTGGGTTGGATGAATTATCCGAGGAGGATCGTTTAACTGTAGCAAGAGCACGAAAAATTGAGCGTTTCTTATCACAACCCTTCTTCGTGGCAGAAGTATTTACTGGTTCTCCAGGAAAATATGTTGGTCTTGCAGAAACAATTAGGGGGTTTCAACTGATCCTTTCCGGAGAATTAGATGGTCTGCCCGAGCAGGCTTTTTATTTGGTGGGTAACATCGATGAAGCTACCGCGAAAGCTATGAACTTAGAAGTGGAGAGCAATTTGAAGAAATGACCTTAAATCTTTGTGTACTGACTCCTAATCGAATTATTTGGGATTCAGAAGTGAAAGAAATCATTTTATCTACAAATAGTGGCCAAATTGGTGTATTACCAAACCACGCCCCTATTGCCACGGCTGTAGATATAGGTCTTTTGAGAATACGCCTCAACGACCAATGGTTAACGGTGGCTCTGATGGGTGGTTTTGCTAGAATAGGGAATAATGAGATCACCATTTTAGGAAATGATGCGGAGATGAGTACTGACATTGATCCGCAAGAAGCTCAACAAACTCTTAAAATAGCTGAAGCTAACTTGAGTAGAGCTGAGGGTAAGAGACAAGTGATTGAAGCGAATCTAGCTCTCAGACGAGCTAGGACACGAGTAGAGGCTGTCAATGTTATTTCCTACTAGTCAATACATCAAAATAATCAAAAGAAGTTTTTTAGAAGTTCTTTATTATACACCACATTTAGATTCTGCCAATTGAAGACAATCAAGTCTAATCTGATACAACGAAAAAAAGAGGATGGGTAGAAAAACTTATTAGATACCGGAGTCAATGCAATGGTATCTAATAAGTTCTACCTACTATTGGATTTGAACCAATGACTCCTGCCGTATGAAAGCAATACTCTAACCACTGAGTTAAGTAGGTAATTTATCACCGCAAAAGAAGACCCATCACCTCGGGGATTATAGATAGAATATTATTTCTAAGCAATACCAATCTGTTAACAGTAAACGGATCAAAGAGTTATCATGTGAGATTAGGGAATATCCATCTTGACAAGAAATTATCTATATGTTAAGATATCTATGACAAGGGCTATAGCTCAGTTAGGTAGAGCACCTCGTTTACACGTGCGCCAATGCTTTTCAAGGGAGCTTATTATGCAATGAACATAGTTGATCTTATTGAAAAATCAATGTCTTACTCCATAGATTCGAGAGAACAATAGCCTGACAAATATTTGGTTTGGTCCGATTTTGGTGCGAATTTAGGTGCCAAATCAAATAGAACCCATCATTGATTTGATAGTTGATAAGGTAAATACCCAGCCCATTCAATGCTAGGCATAATGAGTATAAGGGCTTCAAAAAAACCTCCTTTCATCCTATGAACTTTAAGGTGTATGAAGTCTCATATTCGACTCTTGCAGCGGAACGATAGAGACTCCATTTAACTTAGGTTGATCTAAGCCGAAGGCAGACCTAAGTCAAGGTAACCCTTCTTTGAAACACTTTGGTATTGCTACTAGATCTGAATACAAATAATGAATCAGAGCACATGGAGCCAGCTCATTATCTTCCTGTAAAGAAAAAATATGGTGGACTAACTGATCTTTACATCAGTTGATGAAAGAGCCCAATGCAACAAACAAAATGCATGTTGGGTCTTTGAAACAGTTCGAATCATTTCGATAATAATCAGTTTGATCTGTTTTACCGAGAAGGTCTACGGTTCGAGTCCGTATAGCCCTAATACATTCTATTTGTCTATTTTTGTATAGACATTCTATTTTTGTTTAGTATAGTTTTCATTTCCTCATTAGTACTTGTTTATAGACTGGACAGACCAGACCATTGGTTGTTTCATAGAAATGAAATGAAAGCATTACCACATATTCATGTAAATACATAGGTACTTGAAAATAAAAACAATAATTCATTCCAATGGATCTAATCAGATCAGTATGTGTCAAATCTAGGACAAGAAAAAGAAAGAAAATATAATCGTTCGATGCATTAGATTGTGTTTACGTATTCGTATTTGTATAAAATCAATAGAAACAACGACGATCCTTTACCTGGATTTTAATGAAAAGAATACTTCGAATATGTTAGAAATCCCTAGGCATTTTTTACCCCCCAAAAATTATTGGTTTTGATAATAACTATGTTATGTTTGATATTATTTTTTGATAATAGTTCATTATCTTATTTCATTTTATTATTTATACATTACATAAATTATATATTTACATATAATTTATATAAGAAATATATATTTCTAAATATAAAATACAAAGAAATAAATATAAGGAAATATAAAGAAAAAAACAAAAACATAGTATTACGTTTCAGAATTATGAAACATAGTTATAGTATTACTATTCATTAGAATACATTAGTAATAGAATATTCTATTAGGTTAGATTAGTATATTTTAGTATTTAATTAAATTACTTTTATTATTTAGAATTTTATTATTTAATATTTTTTAATCTTATATCTATTTTTTTATAGAGAATAGAGAAAGCGAGACAAAGTGAGAGAGTTTTGTTTGTGTAAGAACGCCTTATTTCTACACCATATCTAAATAGAATCGAAATCAAAAACGGAATCCCGATTCCGTTGGATGAATCTCTAAACAAGACATGCCACGCAGCAAACAAACTCTGAACTATACACTTTGATTTGATTAAAATCAATTCTTGTTTCACCTAGAAAAACAAGTTCTGGATGAATTGACAATGCCAACTCGAATAATTAAGCATATTCCACATTAATAGGAGTACATTTATGTTTCTGCTTCACGAATATGATATTTTATGGGCATTTCTAATAATATCAAGCGTTATTCCTATCTTGGCATTTGTAATTTCAGGAGTTTTAGCCCCGGTTAGTAAAGGACCAGAGAAGCTCTCTAGTTATGAATCGGGCATAGAACCTATGGGGGACGCTTGGTTACAATTCCGAATCCGCTATTACATGTTTGCTCTAGTTTTTGTTGTTTTTGATGTTGAAACGGTCTTTCTTTATCCATGGGCAATGAGTTTCGATGTATTGGGTGTATCTGTATTTATCGAAGCTTTAATTTTCGTGCTTATCCCAATTGTGGGTTCAGTTTATGCATGGCGAAAGGGAGCGTTGGAATGGTCTTAACTGAGTATTCAGACAATAAAAAAAAAAAGGAAGGAAAAAATTACATTGAGACAGTTATGAATTTGATTGAGTTTCCGTTACTTGACCAAACAACCCCCAATTCAGTTATTTCAACTACATCGAATGATCTTTCGAATTGGTCAAGACTCTCCAGTTTATGGCCACTTCTATATGGTACCAGTTGCTGTTTC